TAAAGCTTCCATAAAAGCTAGACTAAGCAATAAAGTACCTCGTATTTTACCCTCTGCTTCTGGTTGTCTCGCAATACCCTCTACAGCTTGGCCTGCAGCAGTACCTTGACCAACTCCGGGTCCAATAGAAGCAAGTCCTACAGCCAATCCAGCAGCAATAACGGAAGCGGCAGAAATCAGTGGATTCATGGTAAGTTCCTCGCACAAAAAAAAAAAAAAAATGGTTAATGATACAATCAACCAATGAATTATTACTTAATTTTATCATTAAGTTTGATCATTAAGATCTATTGGGTCGGAGTAACTAAAAACTAATGATAATATTACTGAATCGTCAGAACTACTTCGATATCTCGTTTTTTGTTTCTACCCATGATGAAGTTTTTGTAAATCCATATACATACGGCTCTAGTTATTGCATTTCTTTCTTTCCAACCATTCTTTCATTCCATCCTTCGTTCTTTACTCTTCTATATCCTTGAGTTCATCTGTTTTTTCATCCAATCCACAATCACAAATGAAACAGAAGAAAGGACTTGACTTATCTTGTAATCCATCTAATCTAAATGCAGTAAACTGCAATCAAATCAATATATGCAATCATCAATATATGCAATCATCAATATATGCAATGGATATCAATATGATCGATATCAACGATATCAATATATCAATATAACGATATCAATATGTATATCAATACATATATATATATATTTTTTATTTATTTTGCTATATATATTGCTATCTATATATATTGCTATATATATTACATATATATAGCATATAGTTAGATATATATATAGTTAGTTAGTATATAGGTAAGGCATAAGGACTTCTATTTATATATAGATAGGACTATATAACTAGTGAATATCTAATATTACATATACATATTACATATACATTTCTTTCTTCCATAACGTAAACTGGCCACATTTTATATTGAATCGGATTATAGAATCATTCCTCGAAACCCACACAAAAAGCGGCTAGACTTATAGACATTACATACATCTAGTGTGACCTCCCCAACCCATCCCTTTTTTTTTTTTACAATTCCGTAATATCGTTCATCTTCTCTCCTACGACTCTAGGTCATATATTCATACGTATTTATATCTATTATGTTCTCCAACCAAGCAGATTATCTTGAACCATGCATGAATTGGGATAAGCTAAAAAAAAAAGACTATTTCGAAAACTAGTCAATGATGACCCTCCATAGATTCACCTATATAAGCCGCGGCTAACGTTGCAAAAATAAGAGCTTGAATACCACTTGTAAATAATCCAAGAAACATGACAGGTATAGGAACTACTGAAGGGACTAAAGAAACAAGAACAACAACTACTAATTCATCAGCCAATATATTCCCGAAAAGTCGAAAACTAAGAGATAGGGGTTTTGTGAAATCTTCTAGGATGTTAATTGGTAAAAGTATTGGAGTTGGTTTGATGTATTTCTCGAAATAACCCAACCCTTTTTTGGTAAGACCTGCATAAAAATATGCCACTGACGTGGGTAAAGCTAAAGCAACAGTAGTATTTATATCATTCGTGGGCGCAGCTAACTCCCCATGAGGTAACTGTATGATTTTCCAAGGTAAAAGGGCACCTGACCAATTAGAAACAAAAATAAATAGGAACATAGTTCCAATAAAAGGAACCCAAGGTCCATATTCTTCTCCAATCTGGGTTTTGCTCAAGTCTCGAATAAATTCAAGGACATATTCAAAGAAATTCTGACCGTCGGTCGGAATGGTTTGTGGATTCCGAACAGCTATGATGGCTGAACCTAACAAGATAGCAATTACGACCCAAGAAGTGATAAGTACTTGGGCATGGATTTGTAAACCTCCTATTTGCCAATAGAAATGTTGGCCTACTTCTACACCCGATATATCGTATAACCCCTTGAGTGTTTTAATGTAACATGGTATAACATTCATATTGTCCTCTGATAGAAATTGAACTTCAAAAAAGGAATTAGTTTGATTCAACCATTTCTTTCTCAACTCACCAACTTGAATCATTAATCATATATTTAGGATACCAAGAAATCACATAACATCATAATATATATCAATATCCCCAGTTCTTTTTTTTTCTATTTTTAAAAATTCAAAAAAAAGTAACCGATCCAATAAATCTATGGAGTTGCCCAATAATTAACATTAACTAATTTTATTATTCTTAATCTTAATCATAATCAACGATTTCTTATATAGCTAGAACGACCTTCACAAATTGCGGATACTAATTTGTTAAGAATCAATCGAATTGAAGCTATAGCGTCATCGTTGGCTGGAATCGAAATATCTGCAAGATCTGGGTCACAATTTGTATCGATTAAACAAATCGTTGGAATCCCCAAAATGGCACATTCTCGAAGAGCCGTATATTCTTCTTGCTGATCAACGATGATCACAATATCAGGCAATCCCGTCATATATTTGATCCCACCGAGATATGTTTGCAAGGTAGATAATTTTCTCTTCAACATTGCTGCATCTCTTTTGGGGAGACGGTTGAGTTTCCCCATCTTTTCTTCTGCTCTTAAGTCCCTGAACTTATAAAGTCTCGTTTCCGTAGTGGACCAATTCGTTAACATACCACCGAGCCATTTTTGATTAATAAAATGAGACCGAGCCCTTATTGCAGCTGATGCTACTGAATCCGATGCTTTATTTTTGGTACCGACGATTAAGAAGTTTTTTCCCCTACTTGCTGCATCAAAAACTAAATCACAGGCTTCTGATAAAAAACGAGCAGTTCTAGCGAGATTTGTAATATGAATACCTTTACGCTTTGCAGAAATGTAAGGGGCCATTCTAGGATTCCATTTCTTAGTACCATGACCAAAATGAACTCCTGCTTCCATCATCTCTTCCAAATTGATGTTCCAATATCTTCTTGTCATTTTTTCCCACACTTCCTTTTTGTTTTTTCTTTTTCGTATTATTAACAAAGAGACGAGGTACCTTGAAATAAATAATTGTTCCGATGGAACCTTCTACCGGGGATTGACCATTGATACACGGCACAAACCATAATTTTTTTTAATTACTTATTTTATTTATTACCAAATCAATAATCAGACCAGTATAGTTAAAAGATAGTTAAAGTGAAAATGAACCCGCTCTTAGGAATCATTAAATCGCATAAATGATTGTTCTGATGTCTCATGTAAATTTGTCTCATGGAAATTGTTTGTCGCGTAAGAACAAAATAATTCTCTATGGTGTAACAAAATATCTCTCATTTCCAACTCGAATAGATTTTTTCTTTTGATTTCCAAATAAATGTTTTTGTCTTGCCTTGAACGGTGCACAAATTTTTGGAATCCGGTACCAACAGGTATAATCCCCCCCAGAACAACGTTCTCTTTCAGGCCTTTCAACCAATCAATACGACCTCGTAGAGCAGCTTTTGCTAAAACTCGAGCGGTTTCTTGAAAACTTGCTTCGGATATGAAACTTTGAGTATTCAGAGACGCTCTTGTTATTCCCAATGAGATTGCCCGATAACAGATTGATTCGTCCAAAGCGCGCCCTGCTCGTTCCGCTCGCAACAATCCGATTAATTCTCCAGGCGAAAAAACATTAGACATTCCATCTTCTGAAACCAACACTTTTGATGTTACTTGACGTACAATAATCTCTATATGTCTATTATGGATCTGTACCCCCTGGGATCGATAAACCTTTTGGATCTTATTAACCAAAGAGATACGACTTTGGGCTATGGTTAGCTCAGCTCCAATCAAAAACCCCCAGGGGATCCCAAGAATTCTTGGTATACGCTCGTTCCAACCTTCAACTCTCCTTTCGAGGTTCATCGATATTGAATCAATCGAACGCACTTCTAAGATTTGTTCTACTTTTGGAAGACCTTGCGTTATGTCACCAGATCTCGATTTTTCATATATAAATGTAACTAATGTATCTCCTTCGTAAAGGATTTTCCCATAATGACCATGAACAGTTGCTCCAGGAGTAGCCAAATAAGACTTAGCCGATCTTATAACTAAAAAGTCGACATTAACAATTAAAATTTGACCAGATTTTTTTACGTGTGGTTCGTATTTAAATAGACATACATTTTCACAAATAAATTGTCCAAGGCTAATTTTGATCGATGTCTCTTCACAATAATCATGATGGAGAAAGCACCAATTCAAATGGAATGGGTTCAAAACGATGTTACTGCATAGATCGGGATTATAAATCCTCCTATTTTCATCTATTAAACAGTATTTAAGTACTTGAAGTACTTGGAAAATCTGTTTCAAATTGTCAAGTAGCAAATATTTCTTTAACACGATCTGATTATGAGTTATTAAATGGTAAGATGAATAAAAATTCGATATTTTAGGTACAATAGCGCCTAAGGGACCTAAATAATCCCTAATTGGAATTAGGGGATCCGATTCTTTTGTCACATTGTTATATTTCGAACTATTGAATGGACCAATTCGAGAACAATTGGATGATGACAAAATTAGCAAAGATTGGCATTCCTTATTTCGATTCAACAACATACCAATAGTTCCTTGATGTTGGCTAAGTGATTGAATCTTCGCCTTGGAATAAAAAGGATTGATATTGGTGCAATCTAATCCATTATCGGGAATCAATCCGGAACTTGCCCTATCATACCTTTTTCCGGTATACGAAATAGTGGACTTGACTAACTCAATTCTTATGAAATCGCGAATTAGATCATTTGCCCTTACCTCAACAAAGGAAGCATGAACCTCTTCTATAGAACCATTTTGTTCTTGGTCCCAATTCAATACTAAGCAAGTCCGAACTAATTGAATACTTGTGTGATAAATTCCTCGAATTGACTTGCCATTTCCATAAAGGATATAATTGACAACTCTAAATTGGACATTATCCTTTTCCTGCAAGATATCACGAGGGAAAAGTGTTGCTAAATTTATCCCATCGGATATTTCATATGTGACTACGGGTCGAACCAAAACAAAATACTTT